TAATCTTATTATTGACCAGAAACCGAGTGAATAGCGAGTCATTCATATTATTGCAGTACAAGTGCGACTGATGAATAGTTCCATAGGAAAAATTCCTTTCAAATCAAATTTTCTATTTCTCAACAAAAATTTAGCTCATTAGCTATCCCATAGATCTAATACAAATTATTGAATCGTCCCGTGTATTTTTATATTTAAATTGTATGACATGGCATATGCATGTTATGCAAACAAAAAACAAAACGAAATAATTTTTCTATAAAAAAAATGGATTAGACTAAGGTAAGTATCCGTTTTGTTTTTTGTTTCTTCTTTGGATCATAACCAAATAAAAACTTCTCGAATTATCAGAATCCGCAGTACAATCCTTGGTTATTCAACTTAGATGAAATATTTATAGTTCCGTTCATTGTTATACTACGAAATTAGAATGAAATCGAATCTGATTTCAATATTTCATATCTCTCCTTGTCCAATCCAAACAAAAGGTCCACATCTTTTTTTAGAATTAGTCTGTTTTTATTTTATGTTATTTCGTACCGTACAATTCCTTTAGTTTGCGGGATCATTTTCCCCTTACCCTAAGGGTAATGAAAAGAATTATATAATGGATTGTTAATTATGCCAAGATCTCAGATAAATGCAAATTTTATTGATAAGACCTCTTCAATTGTGGCCAATATCTTATTACGAATAATTCCGACAACTTCCGGAGAAAAAAAGGCATTTACCTATTACAGAGATGGTGCGATTTGATTCTTTTTTTTTTTTTTTTAGGTCCAGTATTACGAGAAAGAAAAGAGACATGGTTCGAGATAGAAAAAACCAAATTATTAAAATAAACCCACGCTTGGTGAAGGTGAAGTTTGTAGATAGAACAATTCCTTCTGTCGTGTATCCTCGATTGATGCAGCCTCGGATGCTTCAATTGTTGATTTTAGTATTTAGCGAAAGGTTACACCTATGGGTTCCGTATTGCGAGTCAATACTACTCCACTAGTACCAATAGGCAGCATAGGGGAAGAAGCACTACACTTAGGAATCAACAACATGAAAACTTTGTTATAAATTACCCTTTTCCTTATCGGTATCGGGGCTAACAAGAATGGTTGGGACAACAAACATCCATCTCGTTCATACTTTGGGTATCCGTATAACCATCAAAGATCGTTGAAGTGACTAATTCCTGGAAATAGGGGGCGTTGAGGACAAAGAAATTGTTGGAGTTACCATTTCCATCTAGTACTAATACAGTTGGTGTTAATAAAAAACCTCTTGCAGGAAGGTTGGCTAGAGATTTCTTGTAAAAATACTAGCCCCTTTCAGTTCATAATGAGAATAGTCAAATTTGAATTTCATGGATTATTTCCCTTAGTACTATGCGCAGAAAGAAGGGAGGAGCCATATGAAATGAAAATCTCACGTACGGTTCTGGAACGGAGATTCTTTGAATAGAATGAACGACCGTAACGGATGTTGGCTCAATCCGAAGGAAATTATGCGGAAGCTTTACAAAATTATTATGAAGCTACGCGACCAGAAATTGATCCCTATGATCGAAGTTATATACTCTATAACATAGGACTTATACACACAAGCAACGGAGAGCATACAAGGGCTTTGGAATATTATTTCCGGGCACTGGAACGAAACCCATTCTTACCACAAGCTTTTAATAATATGGCCGTGATCTGTCATTACGTGCGACTATCTCTACTATAGAAAGAAGGAAAAAAGATCCAATTAACTAGTAAATACTAGAATGAAATAGGTTTTCTACATATGCGTCGTCTAAAGCAACGGTTTTTATCAGCTGTAGCAAGTAAAGATACTTCACGAGAACCAAAATGAAGAAGAAATGGATAAAGCCTATATACTCCATGGATAAAGGATTGAATTGATAGAGAAAGCATCGTAAAGATCAATTAGCAAGCTATTTGGTCGATAGAGTTAAGAACTGCTTTGCTTACTTATCCCGTGATACAGGATAAAAGTTAGGAATCAAATTATGTAATAGAGTTGATCCACTAAGGTATTGAGCAGCGGTGTAGCATCAGATCCCAAAGATCGTAAGTTCTTTTTTCTTATATTATATTAGGATATTAGGGAGGAAAGTCTTTTTCAAAAATTCTATATCTATATTATATAAATTGCATATATGCAATCGAGATAGTTACCTTTCAGAGAATTCTAACACTATATTTTAACACTATTATATATAGGATATAGGGTCAATTCATACTTCATTCCTCTGAAGGTGGGAGAAAAGATAAAGCTTTTTATTGATCAAAAAATTAGAGTTTTAAACTTATGTAATTAACTTCTTCTGGCTAACCCAACAAAAATGGGATACTTTTATGACAATATGACAAATCTAGTTCAATTAACATAAGGTAGATTAAGACGGGGCGCAAGCAAAAAGAATCGATTGTCGAGCCGTATGAGGTAGGAAACTCTCAAGTACGGTTCGAAGGGAAGGAGCTACCTATTCCGACCGGGG